GATATTTTTTTTTGATGAAAAGAACGCAGGCTCAAGCCAAAGTTAACCATTGCATTGAGACCAGTTCGCTAAGTATAAGTAGAGTTGACCCTTCGCCCGCCCGAATTCGTAGAGATGGGAAGTAGCTAGAGCAGGGGTTTCGACCGCTTCTACCTACTATTGGATTTGAACCAATGACTCTTGCCGTATGAAAGCGATACTCTAACCGCTGAGTCAAGTAGGTCAAGCTGAGTTAAGTCAGAGAAAATAGACCCCTATAAGATAAGAAAAAGAAAAAGCCTTTCACTGAATGCCGAGGAAGCAGAAGTAAGGGATAAGCACCCAACCAGACACTATACAACTTCACGCCTTTTAACTTGGCTATTTATCTTTCCACCTGGGTAGGCGACTATTCGATATGTCCGCCCAGCGTCATCTGGTAGAATAGCCATTAAGTCTTCATCCAGAAACTTAGCTCTGAACTCAATGATTGGTTACGCCGTCAAGGCACCAACCGGGAACCCTAAAGGAGTTTCGTTTCGCCACAACCCCTATCGCTTTATGTCATAAAGCTAACGCTGGGGAGGGCTTAAGAGAGATGAGATTGAGATTCTATTCTTCGGAAAGGTCGTAGGAAGTTGTTACGAAAGGAGGTTGAGCTTTCGAGTTCCTCATCCATATTAGGACCGAGCAGACTTACTTTTTATTTTGGTACATAAGACCGGCGATCCGCCGGTTAAGATCTCAGGATATAGTGACCATTTCTATCTGCCTCCAAGAGAGGCAATAAATCCGGAGGAGGCGACAAACTTGACCAAAATTTGCTAAAAATCCGCGCATCGGTTTCCCTCCCGAAATGTATGTCTGACCTCACAAACCCAGCCTTCTCTGACAAAAGAGATACAGTCATCAACCAGAGTCCGATAAGGGTGAGATGGACCAACTCCCGATCGTAGAAAACGAACCACCACCTCGGCACCCAACTCTTAGATGGATAGATCCTCCAAGTATGATATATGGTTTCCACTTTACCTAGCCAAAAAAGATGGGATTATCGGGGAAGAGAGTTCCAGGTCTTGTTCAACCGCATCATTTTTTTCATATCATAAGGAATTCTAAGAACCGTCTGCAAGAAAAGACCGGCTTTGAACAGGAGCAGGTTCGGACCGAAGACCAAAGGCACAAGGTCTTGTGAAAAAAGAAAGCAAAATAAATCCAGAACAGCTTATCCTATAGATGCTGCTTGCTAAGACTGATCTTTTCCCCAGAAGCGTCACAAAAGTTTTAAAGTTTTGAAGAACATTCATCATTACTGCCAATTGACCACCAAAGAGAAAAGAGAAGAGGCTCTCATGCTTGATCCTTTGATTGTGCGTTGATGGGAACAAGAGAATTTTCTCACTTTGCCACCCTTATCTTATTCTATTGAGATGGAGATTCAGTCTTACTTAAAGGGCTCGAGGTCTATAAGGGGGTAAATGTCTAATAGCAAGAAGTTACTGCTTTTAGAGAGTTCACTTGAGTAAGAGAAGGGAGAATCGGAAATATCGTAACGTAATATAGTTGTCGTAAATTGAGTAATGCTTCATCTCAGCATGAATCCCATGACAGGATTGTCATACTTGCTTTGGCTGTTTTCAACGCTGGAGGTGTCACCGCTTCGCGCTTAGACCTTAGCCGTTTCGTTACGATCAAGGTAAAGCTTTCACTGTGAGTTTGCTGCTCGCCTCTCTTCTCTTCCTCGATGGTATGATGACCATAAGCTTTGATGCTTATAAACTCTGCCTGTGCCACTCGCTTGGATTGGATAAGAGAGCTTTTCGCTCGGTTCGCCGATACAAAGTCTCACTGCGCTAGGGACTTTCATTGAATCAATCTCGGTATGTCAATCAGAAGCTCAAGAGGAGAGAGTTCTTGCCACGCAGCTATAAGACACCTTGAGAGGGGGACTAGAGCACGTCTTTCTTCGCTTTTTTTGTTCATAAGAGAAAGGAGGCTCCTAGACAAAGCGGATAGACCAAAGGGGAAAGACGTAGTAGACAAAGGAAAGGAGACCTTGTCGGTAGGTCTTTATGTCTCTCAAAGGACTGACAATGCGTAGTCAAAGGCAAGCCGCGTATGGATTGATCCCTGATTCTGTTTTTTTTTTGGTCTTCTTTCCATCTCACAACTTCCACTTCTTGAGCCGACCTTGCCTGCTGGAGGTATGATTCCGATCTTTGAATCGAATTTGATCTTTCGTCTTCAAGTGAAGGCGACGGGTGGGGAAGATGCCAAAAGCAAGAATGTAGTTTTTACAGCGAGAAGGTAGTCTCCAGTCACTCGACTTAGAAAGAGGGTTCCCCCGAGAAGGAATCACTCCTAGGCTAAAAGTGGTGTACCTGCAGTAACTCGAGGTTTTTATTCCATTCACCTTTCGTTACCATATGCATCGGCTTATTCTAAATCGACATATCCTGGTTCTCCCAACCCAACTGCTTCCCTTTCTTTCTCAAAATCTGGGCTTCCAGATCATGTGCTTTTGAACATAGTTCTTAAAAAAGTATTGATTGTTTGAGAAGCCAAGATGTGAGACAACTCATATCTGAAGCAATTGATGCACATCTTAAGTTGTCGCTCTTCTCTCTTTCCTGTGCGCGCTACCCATAATAGAATAAGGAATCGACTCCTTTTCCTTTCTCTTGTGAAGCTGTCTGTTGTTTAGCGAAAGTCTTCTTTTGCTGCCTATGGATCTGTCTTCTCTTGCAAGAGCCGATTTGTTCACAGACGATCTCTGAACACTTTAGAAAACTTTTTTAGATTCGAGCTATGCCCTGAGTGAGGTATAAAGGTTGAAAACCGTTAGCAAGGCTTAAGCTTAGAGACCAAGGCAGGACCTAGACGAATCAAGATACTTAGCCGATCCGATGCCATAAATTGTTAAGAATAGGTTATTCCAGAATAAGTTGTGGGAAAATAGGTTGTTTTTTTTTCATCAAAAGTCGAAGGAATATGCCCAGAAAGGGATGTCCTGGTCCTGTTAGCACAAATTAAGCTGTTAGCCAGAATAAGGTAACCACGGACAGAGAACAAGCTGGGGAAGGCGACGGTTTAGAATCCACATGGGGAAAAAGAAGCAAGACGTCTTTCTTCCTAGTTGATAGAGGTATTTATTCAAAGGTAGGAAAGTAAGGCATACTAAAACTCCTACTACTTCTAAAATGGTAGAAAGCCAATAGAAGATCTACCATAGCTGGGGGAGAGATTGCTAATTCAATTCGATCGAGACAGCTGATGAACCAAACTCCGACCGAGATTTATTTCATTTATCCCAATTCCGACTATACTGACCGAAATGACTGGAATGACTAAACTTGTCAAGTTACGCCTCCTATAGACGTAAAGGCGTCGACTCTACAGGGTTGGAATGAGCTAGTATAACCCGGGGAGCTATAATAACTGGAGCTAGACTTTCTCCCTCTTTCTTTTTTTATAACGTTATAACGTAAACGTATTTATTGGTCCTATTCTGTATCGCGGGGTCAGTAAGAAATCCATCTATGTCTAAAAAGGGGGATTCATTTTTTAATGGATCGAGGAGAAGATTAGACTCACATTTTGGTTGGATGGAGCCATGCGCATGATTCCAGTTGCCCTCACCCAATAGGCCTTGCCCTTGTTAGGTATCCCATCCCTATGAGTTGGTCTGAATGGAAGCCCTTTGAGATAGCTTTCTATTGCACGCATCCTTTGCCCTATTCCAGTTATTGACCCAGAGAAAGACTCGGAAACAGAGGTGGCTGGGGAAGCACCAGTAGCAATTGCATTTGCACCAAGGTTCTGAAAGAAGGAGAAAAAAGAGGCTATTATCGATATCATCATAGCAGTGTTCTCACTTCCAGGAAGACCTACATCTGGGAGGAAAGCGGCATAAAGATGTTCTTGTTCCCCTCTCTACAGTACAGGTTATAAGACTAGGCGATATACTATAGACTGGGTGAAGCGAACTAATAGCAGCTCATATCTCTCTATAGAATAACTCTCTTCCCTTGCCCACGGCTTTCCTCACTCGAACTCAGTAGGAAGCCAAGCACGCTGGTCCGTAGAATCCGAAACTCGCATTAAAAGGGGATTGGCCATAGGGACTTGGCTCTATCATACATAAGGGAAAGGAGATAGACGGCTCTACCTCAGAAGATAGTGGATTACTGGCGTGAAGCAATGTGCCCCGGAGGTCTAAAGCTAGCTCTTTAGTTGATCCTGATCCTACGTGACTAGGGCTTCGGTGAATAGTGAATACTCTGCCCAGACGTTTACCAGCTTGTGACCTGTTAGGGTAGTGAGCAAGCATAGGAGCCAAGCAAAGCAATCTGGTCGTTGGTCGGGTTAGCAGACTCAAGATCTGAAAAAAGAAGTGAACCTACCAAGAGGGCTAGAGGAAGGAAACTGCTCAAGTGAGCTTGAAGCAATAAGGGCAGTGGGTTCAGTTCCCACGTCTGGGGCTTAAGATAAGAGTAGGGCTCGAGGTTATGAAATAAGTAGAGCTCCTCCTGCTGGGTAGAAATCCGATCTAGACTTACAGCAAGAGAGAATCAAAGGTACGCAGGTGAGCCCCCGAGAAATGGACGTATAGCCGGGGATAGAGTTGGACCCTTTACTTCAACACTTAACAGATTTCATATCGCTTACAAAGAACATCAGGATGAAGTCCAAGGCAAAAGGATTCGGGCTAGTTAAGGTCCATCCTTCAACTAAGAAAGGGCTCGCCTTTCCTTCAAGAGAGATTTGCTCTTCTTCGATAGAAGGGCTATTTACTCTTGTTCTCAACTTGTGGTCGAGGTTTACATTTTCTCGAAATCAAATTCTATTAAAGAAAGCTAACATAACGATTGGTTAAAGAAATCCTTACCGATGGGACTTTTACTTCCTTTCCCGATTGGATGGCCTCTCGAACGTAAGGAGTGGAGAAGAAGGTGCTATTGCTGATGATTCCATTGCTGGGACTGGGTATCCATCCCATCTATCCGCTGGCTAATAATAACTTATAATAATAAGAAGGGAGAATCAATCCACTAGTCGCCTAGACACCTAACCCGGTTCCCGTCCTTTACCTAAGATATAGGTCGAGCCACTTTGACACTTTGGTAAAGGGGGCTCTTGCTTTCAGTTGCTTTCAATCGCGGGTTCCACATTTCCGACATCAGACGCATAGACAGAAGCCTAGATGCATCAATTGCAATGTCCATAAAGTCAAGCTTTAGTCCCCTACCCCTAACCTACGTCAACAGAAGGACATTCTATTATGAATTCACCGTCCCTGGAAGGCTGGCTCACTCTCCCTGACCTCGGTCGATTCCTCCGAAACTGGGTCCTCCTTCTTTGCTTAGTCGGGTGACTTTCCCAAGACTAGAAGTCCTACTCATGCTTGTGAAAAAGAAAGAGGAAAAGAGCTAATTCAAGGCGCTTTTAAGCCCACCTATGAGCCGATCGCACCACACCTTTCAGGCACTCGCATCCATCCAGACCGAAGCCATAGCCCAGCCCATCTAATCTCACGAAAAAAAATTTAAGGGAAATCACCTATACAAGCATCCGAACTCGCATTCTAATGCGCGTCAGACCCCTCCCAAGGAAGAAGGTAAAAGCAGCAGCTCGGGAAGCTTCTTGCGTGCGTGCTTGGCTTCAACATTCTCGAGTCATTGATAGACTCCGCTTGTTAGGAGTGAGTTTAGTTACGAGCAAGAAAGAGATGCGCGTCCTATTGGAAAGGCCTACGTTAGCGCATACGATTGATTTTTTTTGAATGTGGTCACATTCTAAGCGAGGTTGACTATTGACAGACTGTAACAAGCAGGTATTATGCTTCTTCCTCATCCACTTGATCGGGGGAATTCGCTTCCGCATCCCCCGAATGAACGTATCAAACCGCTAGTCTGGAGTCAGATAAACTGCGTGAAGAGATTCAATCGCAGTCTGCTGCTAAGCTTCCTGAGGCACCAGTGATGCACCCTCCTACTGAATCCCCAACGTAGAGGTGCCCCAACCTACTCTGTCCAAGCACCCTACCAAGGGTAAGAAGTCAAAGGCCAATGACACTAGCTAACCACAACTGAGAGAGCTACCCTAGATGAATTAGTTGCGGCAAGAGCGGTAATAGTACCGGCATAAGAAGTTGGAAAGGTCCCTTTGTAGCATACTTTACAGAAGAATCTTACTCATCCTCAAAAGTTCGGTTAGTAGTTTCAGAGGCATCGAGTTCAAAATCAAAGGCTGATTACCGTGGAAAGGGACTTTCAAAGGCTATCTATTATCTATCCCCCATTTTACCAGCAAACCAGTGTTCAAGGAGATAGTAATCCCACGCCTAAAGGAAGCAAGGTGAGGATAGAAGAAGCCAACCTGCCAACAAGCTCTTTCGAGTTCTAGAGCTAGAGTAAGGTATGTATGCGTAGGTAGTAATTCCCCTTTTTCTAGAGCAAGAGTTGGGAAAATCACTCATGATAGAGTCAGTCAGTTCGTCATGCTATTTTAACCCCGGTGCTAGAATAGATAGAGATAGAGTTAGTAAGCCAATTAGTCTATCCGTCCCTTTTGCTAGAGTAAGTAATTCCCTTCCCTTTTGTTTGCCAGCGTAGCGCATTGATCATTGAAGTGGGGGCTAGGCGAGGGCATGGTCTACTTTTTGTTCTGAAATGACTAAGTACGGCTTGGCTTCAGCTCGTGGGACTGGTTCTCTAGAAAAAGTCCCAAACCCCACATCCTGCAGTCCGCCTGGATTCGATTCGCTTTTAGTAATTATATTACATTATATATATAAGTAATTAGAAGCTAAAGAGAAATTCAATATTACCATATTCTACCGCTCAACTAACGCTATGTGATCCGGTCAAGATGAATCGATCGAATTTCACAGCTGAGGAGGCAAAGCGAGAGGTTCTGAAAGAAAAGACTTTATAGAACCTTACTCACACGATACGGGGATGGGCCTACACAAGCAGAAGGAAGAGCTATTAGCTTGTCGGCGTAACGAATGAACTATCGGATGGTAGGCTAACTGCTTCCATACTTAGAGAAAGATTTTAAGTTAAGAGAAGAGAGAAAGATTTTAAGTCAAGAAAAGAAGAAAACTGCCTTTTTTTTGAATTGAAGGAGGAGTCGCGCATTCGTCTGCAGCGTATAGTATAGTAGCTTCAATGGAAATCCGTTTGAATTGATGATTTTTCACCTGATTCCCCCAAAACCGTAGAAGCTCAGATCGGGGTTTAGCGATAACCTGAGATCCTTTATTCTGTCTCCACTTCTGAGCCGACCGAGCCTGAAGCCAATATGTATGAAAGAAACCAATCAACGCAGGAATGGAGTTCGTAGCGAGAAGATAAAGTTCCTCGCCTGAGAAGCACTTCACTGGGTAATAAAAAAAGCTACCTAAAAGATCTTATTACCTTTACTCTAAGATGCTATAAGATAATTGGGAATCTTTTAGCCGCTATTCCCGCACTATTGTAAACCAGCTTGATAAAGGGTAGTGGTAGAGTCTCAGTACCACTGAAAGTGCGATAGTCGGGCAAACAATCTCCTCTTTTTATCATATCATATAAGGTAGGGTATTGTATATATGGAAATTCAAAGCAGGTATAAAATTCTTAACTACAACCGCTGTATTCACTCGTGCTTTGTTCAACTCAAAGAGAGTTTCACTCGGGCAATAAGAGATATTCTTTATAACTGGATAGGTTGCTGTTTCGGGGAGAAGGTAAGGGTCCAAAGGTAAAAAGTTCTGTTACTCGAGAGTCAAGCAAAGAAAAAGAGGGGTACGATGAGATCACCACCGGCTTGTTTCAGAGTGACGGATCACTCCTAAAAGCAACCTTTCACTTATCTTAAGTTCTTAAGGGACCGAGGGCGTTAGCTTGGGCTCGGTTAGATTTACTTGAAGGAAAGGGAAGAGACTAGTCATTAAAAAAAAAAAGAATCATACTGATGAGTTCCTATCCGAAGCCCTCTGATCTTCCCGGGTTATAAACTTTCATCTCGATTGGGTTCGTGTTCGGGAGACATGGGAAAAGCAGGGTAAAGAAAAGCCTCGTTTCCGGCAATGTGAACCTTCCTGGCTCGTATGATTCCATCGGGTGAATTAATAACTCGATAATCCATCCAATACTAATCACTAATCTGTCTGGGACTCCTGTCTTAAGGAATTATAGGTTGTTGGATTTTTCTCTAAGGCATTTCCTAAGCTAAGGTTTATAAACCTGAAACTATTCCTGAAGCTATGAGTTGATAGTTAGAGGACTTAACACCAAGCCTTCGGTTCCAGGTTACGTTGTCTAACCAGAGACTTAGAGTTTCGTTGAGTCCAAAAGTTAGAGGTTGTAGGAGCTTTCCTTTGGTCATTTCCTAGGGTGTCTAACCAGAAGTTATCTGAAGCTAGGAGTTTCGAAGCCATAAGTCAGGGAGTTCGGAGTTAGAGGCATTGGGTTACATAGTGTTCTTGCTCCAGGTTGTTAACTCAGGTGTCCGGTTAAGAGTTCTGACAGGGGACTCCGGGTGTAAGAGTTAGAGGAGTTAACAAGATTCCCTTGGTCTGGGTTAATAGTTCTAACCAGGTCCTCTCAGAAATTTTAGCTTAATTAAAGGCTGATTGCTGCATTTTTCTCGAGTACAGTGATAATCATAAAGGCCTCTCTCTGTGCCGTAGGTTTCATTTCCCGCCATGTTCTCCTTCGCTTCAGGCCTTCCTGGTAGGATCGATCAGTATATGCTCCTCCTTCCGCTCTGGATCAGTACGATACACACTAACCCCACCAGGGATTAGTGTTGCAAGGTTGATGGACCTAAGAGCCGAATCCCTTGAATTCTCCCAACCTCGTGATCGTGGTTCAAAAATTTTATGACTATGAAACGGTCTCCGTCAGCCTTACCAGCTGTCCGAGATGAGCGTCCAAACCGAATCGACCTTGCGGCCCCCCGCTGCGCTCCTGCTGTCCAAAAAACTCGGACCTGAAGCCAACCGGGGCGTCGTTATATTTATAAAGTTTCATTCCCTTCACCTTCAAATACGCGGACGGCAATAGGTAATTCAGGAGTACTTCTTTTGAAAAGCCCGACCCTTGCTTGATCGTGACACCTGTTAGGACCCTCGAAGGTTACCCTGATTCCACTAACGAGTCTTGTGTAGATAATATGGTAAAAAGGAAGAAGATTCCGAGACCCAAAGACGACTCCAACAACCCCGAAATTCCATAAATTCTTTAAGTAAGAAAGAAGAGTTTTCGCGGCCGGAGTCTAAATACCGTTGGACCGAAGGCTGAGCTCAACGAAGCCCTTCCAAATAGCTGAAGTAGGATGGGGCGGGTAGTCCCTTCCCTATCTAAGCGCTTTGCTCTGTCGCCATTGTTCTGAGTCTTGCTCGGCTATTGGATTCTTGGCCCACCTCACACTACCTTAACCCCCTCTTTGTGCTGGTGCTCAGGTACTTCCTTTCGCCTTCGGTGAAATGATGTTCTCTGTCCCAGCTTACAACCTTTCCATATTTTCTGCATTGGAATTCCGACATCATCATCTTTAAAAATTTTTAAAATAAATAAAAATAAAAAGTCAAAATATCTTCATTTACTAAACTGTCACAAACAACATCACTGAGTATGAAGCATGTATCCTCGGTCTAGAAGCAGCTCTCTTCAAGTTGGTGCCAAACAAAAGGCTTACTGTATATAATGATTCAAATCGGATTATCTCGCAATCTCTTGGAACATGGAAAGTTATAAATGAGAAGCAGCAGCTACAACAACAAAAGAAAAAGCCATTGCGCCACTCGGACTATAATCCGGAATTTATCTGATAGTCTCGCTACGCACCTCTATCCAATCAAGGCTTTCACTTCCATTTCTTTCCTTCGAGGAGAAAGTCTTACTAAAGCTTTTGAAGGCATTACACCGGTGTTAGCAAGAAGGAGGCTTGGTTGCAAGAGGGAGCTCTTTGACATCGTTAGTGAAGCCAGTACCCTAAGTTAACAGCATAAAATCCTTCTCACGGAATTCCGATTGCCCTAAGGCAAGTAAGTGAAATCCGCGCTGGGGAAGGGGAGGAAAGGCTACTAAGGCAAGTGGGGAAGAAAATCAATATAGAATAGAAAGAATAGGCATCGAATGCTGCAATTGAATCAACTCTTGGCCTATCAGCTCTTGTGCACTCATTGGCTGTTCTCAAAGAAGCTGCTATTGAGGAAGCATCCAATAATTCTTTTTCCTGCCTGATCTACCCGAACGAGCTTGCTAATCGGATATTTCGTAACCGATAGGCGAGCCAGACCGACTGAACCATCTTACATTGTCCGAGACAAGCCATCGGAGGAGATTGAATTCCCGAAACAGAACCCAGGCGGTTTGAAACTCCTTTTCTTCGACTGGTGGTATCAGTTCCCTACTTTCCTTCATTCCTTGCAGCTATTTATGCCCTACTTTCTTAGCTCCTTTCCTTCTTAGTTAATCGAGTTAGTTAGTCGGTCGAGTAGCCTAGAGACTGAGCAGCATTGCCATTTCTTCTTTCCTATCTATATCTAGTCAAGCGGTTTGAAACCCTTCTACTTGTGAGCTAAGTTTCTTCCTCTCCTAATGGCATTAGCTTCGGTGGAGTTAGCCCCTGCTTAAGAGCGAGTTTCTTTCCCGGAATTGGCTTTTCAACTTCATTGTTAGCCGAGCTTCAACTCCGATTTCTCAAAACCTTCTTTTCTTGGTCGAGCTTCCATCTAGACTACTTGGGTCAGCGCGCTTCGCTGGACTCACGAAGAATCCTGCAGAACCTTTCCAAGGCTCCACTTGACAAGGTCAGTCTATTTAACGATATTTTTGTTAAAAGAATGAAGCTTGGAATGAATCTGATATCTTTTCCTTCTTCTCTTACTTGTTGAACTAATAAGGACCTCTGCTATCTATCTCTAAGCCCTCTGTAATTCTAGCTGTCTTAAGTGCTCTAATCGCTGAAGCCTAAGTAAGCCCTAAAGGCCTTTACAGACCAGTAACAGCCTAAACGCCACTATTCCTTTATTAACTTCATAGTCTTTTTTTGCACGAGCACGAAAGTAACTAGCTTACATGTTGATACTTCCTTCCCCGCCTATCACTCTGGATTAGTGGATTTAGATACCTCGTCCAATCCAGATTTTGAGTCAGTCTGTATCCATCCTCTCCTTGCCCAACAATTGGTTTCCAACCTTTTGATGAGTCAATTCTGGAACTCGATTTCGAATCCATCCTCCCCTTTTACAGGCGGACCTTACTCCACTAAAGAACTTCTAATTTGGAAACTCTTTCCTTCCTAGAGCAGAGGGCTTACTCCGCGGAAGCAGATGGGATGTGAACGGGGAGCCGGGTGCTTACGCGCCGGCGTCTGCTTCTCCCTCTTTGTTTGGGTGGAGATGTCGATACAGGAAGTGTTGTGGCTTTGGTGGAAGGATGGGAAGTTCGGTAGACAGAGTCTCTTTTAGTTTGGGATGGGATTCGCGATCCGTTGTTTCGGGATAGACTGGATCTCTTGGTTCGAATCCTTCTTCGTATGCTTCCACACGGATTTGAAGAATGCCTATGCTAATGCCTATGCCGTAACCCGCCTAGCCGCCCCTCCCATTATATGAAATAGACAAAAAAACGTTGTCTTCGGTCGGGACAGGATCAACCGCTCTTTTGTCCTTCACGCTTTTCTGCCTACTTCTTCCTATCTCTAGACTTCTCCTGCTACCCGGATCGATGTGGGAAGTTCCCCTACTGAAAAAGCTCGAGAAAGGTTGCTCAGCCCCGACTTCCCTAGGCCCTTCGTTCAACTCGCCTTTTGGCGACTACACTTCCTACGATACAAAAACCTTATTCGTAACCAAAGCTCCCTTCGCACTCGTTGACCAGGCTACTCGCTCTGTTGCAGATTGGGATTTGGCACGCTGAAGGTAGAGAGACCGGAGTCCATGTAAGACAGAAAAGAGGCAGTCTTTTCTTCTTTCGATGGGCCCTTACTCCGTCCCACACAGTGTATTACTCCACTGAATCATCTTTCTTTGCTTGGAATTCCTGTGTTCAGCCCGCGGCTGAAGCAGAGAACCGCACATCTTCCCTCGAGCAAGGAGAGGGTCTCGGAGCACATAGAGGAGCAGTCCGTTTATAAGGACTTTCTGAGGGATCGCTTTCAGCTGGATCGAGCTCTCATGCTGATCGGAGGAATGCCAATCTCTCTTTCTTTTCTGAGAAAGCACTCTTTTTCTCTTTGTTGCAAAGTCGTCTTATGATTCCGAATTCCCTTCTTGAAGGTTGCGTCATCAGAGAAGGTCCTTGTTCTGTTCTGGCAGTCAGAGTGATGGCTCCTCATCCTCGACAGAGCAATGTTCGGTTTCTGAGACAGTTGAAGAAGAACCCCAAGTCTCAGGTGATGTAGATAATCAGTCCAAAGAGAGAAGGTGATCCTAATTACATTGAACCAACCCATGGTTATAGTTAGACTTATGGAGAAGGATATTATGCTTCTTCACTGCATCCAGATGGATATGCTAAAGCAAAGGGTGCAGGAACATCAGATACAAAGGTAGAGACTATAAGTAAAGAATCGGATAGGGTAAAAAAGGGAGTCATTCCTACACCTGGAGTTGGTCAGAAGATTTCTGAAATAGATCCACTTTTGACAAATTAGCGTGATCATATTTCTTATAGGTATAGGCAGAGAATGCGTGAGGAAATTTCAAAGGATAAGGGTGGTTTTGAAGTGAAGTCTTTTATCGTGGTTATGAGAAATTTTGTTTCACTCGCAGTGCCACAGGTATCACTTATAGAGAGTGGGCACCAGGAGTCAAGTGGGCAGCCTTTATTGGGAATTTACTTCCTGGGCTCCTCCAAAAGCATACTCTTTTACTATGGTTGCTTGTTGATTAATTCGGCCTTACGAGGGCAAATTTCCACTGTTAACCAAAGCACTAATCTCTTTTAAGCGTTAACTCTTAGCAATACTTCACCATTACCGCCCTGCCCAAAGCAATCCAAACTGAAAGCAGGAACGGAACCATCGCTCTGTCCCCCTAGACAATCTTTCTACGATGCTTCTGGGCTCTAAGGAGTGGGGCATGGGAAAGGAAGACTCTGGCTGCTAGGGTAGCTAGGCTAACCGCTAAGAGATCAAATGTGGAGGGAGCGAGACCATCTTAAGATAAAGTGCAGTAAACAAAGTTCCAGATTTCCTATTTAGTATAATTGCCTCTTTGCCGCCTGAGCAACTAGGATAGGAAACCTAAATGCCGCAGGTGCTCTTGCTTCTCTGGAAACTGCTCCGGCGAAGGTAGGCCAAATGCTTACTTGTTAGAGTCAGGCTAAAGCTAGCACAGCACTTAAGACAGCGAGAGACAGACAGAGCGGCTAACTTTTTTAGTGTTAAATTGCTTTTCAAGGGTATTGACATAGTCCCCTATTAGGGACTCTTCAATCTCGTTGGATGTTTAAATAGAATACAAAACCTCTTCTGGTGGATCGTAGTATATTCCCTTATGTGGAATTTCGCCAGGAGCCTGTACAGAGAACTTAATCCAAGCTGGAATCGAGTCTTTGATCCCAGAGGGGAGGGGGTATCCTTTCGTATCTTCACTCGTGAGACATGTGTAATGCGAAGAGAACCCTTTTGATTGTTTGGCAAAAAGATCTCCCAGACGCCAAAATCATTCCGAGTCATAACATCAGCATTTTTCTTACAATTGTAAAAATTCCCAATAAAGATATCCCCATAGTCAATCTATTAACTTAGATTGGTATCCCAATAGGAAAAGCATCAATAAGAAAGGGTGAATCACCCATAAAAGCTGTGGAAGTAGGGGTTTAAGCGAAGAATAGCCCTGCGGAGTTAAGTTGAGAAGTAATAAGCAGCTTAGAAAGCTTCCTTACTAAGTTGCAACTTATTATCCGATTCGCCTTGACCCGGATCACATAGCATTAGCGGAGCGATAAACAAAGCTGCAGGAAAGATCTTCTCGATTACATAAGAAAGATAAAGTAATGTTTGTTAGGTCTCTTGAGGCTACTTCTAGTGGTGAGACTGAAAAAAGAATGAGCATTGACTCTAATCGGCGGAAGATTGATCAATTCTTTTATAACCGCTTTCTCCTCTAAGGCACGTGAAAGTCGACCCTTCGTGTTCATGCCCCACGGTCTAATAGATGTCTCAAAGAGTGGACTAAAAGAGCGGATATTCCCCTAAGAGCGGAAATCCCGCATCCAAAAGACTAGCAGCGTATTCGTCGCAAACAGTCTTTGTCCAATTCTTCCATCAATCCCATTCCCCTAACAGCTCCTTCTATCAAAGAGCCAAAGAGGGCATTCTTTCACAAGCGATTCTTGCACAATTTTTTATTTATATCAATCCTCCTCGTCCAGTAACTATGCCAGTGCCTTTACTAGCTTTCTTCTTACTAGAGATTCATGTGCACAAACCTCTCGACTGTTAAACAGTCGAGTTGCGGGAAAGAGATAGCATTCGCCACGTTCAAGCTAAAAACTAGTTCGAACTAAAGTATTTATTCTATTAGGTAATTAGAAATATCGTAAGAGAAGAAGAAATGCCCAAAGACTCCCATGCTTTCCGTTGGTCAACAACCAATAAAAGTAAACTATAGCACTACTCCTACAGGAAGGACTCGCTTTCTCTTTCTGTCTGGAGGGAATCCTTTTTTCTCAATCTCAACATGAATGATTTAATTCTTAACTATCTTTTCGATACAATTTCCGGGCTAAATACCGATACGAAAAAACTAAGCCTACTGGAAATGGCACTGAGACAGGCTTTATCACAGGATTGAATCCGCCCGGACTTGATTTGATGATCCGCCCTTTCCATGGGGCACAGGCCTTAGGGACGTAGGAACTTGCTGGCTATTGAAACTATCCTTACTTTATTAACGGGAACTGACTTGACTCGCTAGGGGTAGGGCTGAGGATCCAGCATCCCAACCTGAATTAGAGGGGCGCTCCAATTCGAAGCGTGGGCTACTAAGGAAGGCCCCTTTCCATATCGGGTAGAGTCTTCAATAGTGTTTTGGAATTCATCGATATGGGAGTACAAATTTTTCAGGTACTCTAACAGATAGAGCTTTTTCTGCGGCATATTGAGAGCCATATAGTCTCCCGCCAATCAAAAACCCCCTAACATTATCAGGTAGGCCCAGGATCTCTAACTGCGAATCGAATCAAAGCGTTCTCCAATAAAGGCATCATGAGATGTAGCGGTATCTCTCCTCAGTCTATGGTCTCGATTGTGGGTGGGAAAATGGATGCTACTATGCTACTCTTTCTTCAATTGCTTCAGCTTGAGCTTGAGAACCCAGACTGGCAGAAAAAAAAAAGACGCTTGGCAGGAAACTGACTACAAATATATACACGTAACGTACACGTAGGGATAGACGTACAGCGATCAAATCATACCCCGCTTCTGGAACATAGAAAGAGCTACTTTTTATTTCAATGACACTTGCCCGGACACTGCTGCTGCGCTATAATATAAAGATGAAGAGTTTGGTTGGGCTTTGCCCGCTACTGGTTTGCTCTATCATCCTGGAAAAATCTCCTTACTTTATCACACTCGGGCATGCTTTACTTGATGGTCTATCCAGTACTGGCAAGAGAGCTGGCTGGACAAGACTATAAATGGGGCAATACAAGAGCTTTCACTGGAACCTTAACTGGAAAATCACTCTGAAAACTTGCCCCCTGGCTTGGCTTTCTAACCGGACACGGGCTTACTACTGTTTTTTGCTTAGGAGCTTAAGCTGGCTTACTTTTTTAAGGCACTCGCTTGAGGGTTATCCAAAAATAAGGAAAGGATAAAATCTCTTTCTTTACGGGTATTGGAACTGGCGGGACAAGAAAGGCACAGGGTTCTGGGCTAATGACAGGCCCTTGCTTTTTATAACTGTTTCTTTCCTGTCAGACAGGACTCTCGCACCTTTACTTGTGGATTTCTTGATGACTTTCGCTGGGGACATAAAAAAGGGCACATGAAAAGAGGGCTACCCTCGCTGGCACTAGATTCTCGAAACGAAAGCTATTAGACCGGGCTTCCCCTAGGTTTATATTGGTTACGGAAGGGAACGATATATATTATGTTAAAGACTAGCTACTACTTTCTCATAGCATCTTACCTTGTAGTACGTGAATTAGGCTAGGCCCTTGCTCGGAGTGGGGCAGCATCCGCAGCTTGTTTTAAACTAACTTCCTCCCTTTCGTAGTTCTAAGCTAGTCAATCAACTATATCCACTATTGAGATTAGCTTTCGCACTTCAGCGACGAGAAATTCCGTGTTCTTTGATTCATTCCGTGGAGACTGCTCCTTGAGCTGATTTACCATCATCTTCTCACTATCCTTTTCTATTACGAATAGGGGTCTGGGGAATAAAATAATTGTATTTCTCAGTAGCTCAGTATCGATATATGATGAAGACTCCAGTCGTCGGTTAAATCGAACCTAGGTTTCGGGGAGCTGGGCAGAAGGAAAAAGATGCCGTCTAGCTACCAAGCGGATCATAGTGACCGCTATTAAAGAGCATCACGTGCGAGCTAAAAAGATCGTTTGCCCAAATGCCAAAAGCAAATGAACCAATTCACTTGAGTGAAAAGGAGGGCTTTTCCTTCTTTCATCTACCATCGACCGTTACCACTTTAGTACCGCGGGCGGAGCATAACATCCTGGGGTTGAAAATATACAGAAGGCAATTGGACATCATAGTCATAGAGAAAACCTCAAAACACACCAAAGAATGCGGCCTTGTATCATTCACAGGCGATGAATGGGCAGGAGTCTTGTAAAAAGAAAGGCTTAATAAGGGCCTTTTCTGGAGACATGGTAAACCGGATTTTCCACATACATGGGTTGAAGATGGGATGTCCACTATCACTATATGATAAATAGAAATTGGAATTGGAAAAACGAGTTTATTTCAGTACTCGAACAGCCACATCAAATCGGTAAAAAGGCCCCGCTTGGAATAGGGAGTCGATGGAAGAGCCAGGCCATTCCAGTAGCTTTATTTACTAATCCCTCGGTTTTTAGGCCACCATAGTCTCTGCCTAGCGGTCTGAAGCTGATTCCTTAAGAAGCGCATTGGGTGTGTCCGTAGTGGTTGGCTCTTGTGCCAGCTTTGAATGCTACCTATCCCTCACTGATAATATCTTAGTTGTCCCAACCCGCCCTAGTAACAAGAAGAAAGAACTGGAATGAGAACTTTCTCTGAGTTCTCTGTTTGTGGCGCCTCTTACGAGCCTTTATGCATGAAAGGAAAGTCTGTCATCTTTGTATACGCAATTAAGTCTTTCGCTTTGTGTTTTTTGTACCAAACCCCCATTTCCATCCGCCGGGGAAGCAAATCCATTCATATAGATTTTGTTGGTTTCCGATTCTTCCCCCTCCATCCTTTAAAGAAATCGTTTAGTCCGCGCCCTTGTTCTCGGTGCATCTGAGTCCACTCTCATCCAAGCAGCTGAAGACATTTCGTCTCAATCGAAGGTGTCTCCCGAAGCCCAGTAGAAGTATGGAAGTCAAGGGGTCGTCTGCCCGAAACTTTACACTTTCTTTGAGTGACTAAAGGCTCTGTCACCTACTCGGCATCTAGCCGTGATACAGACGCCTCTCGTTCTATTGCTGTGCCAGTCCCTCTCCTCTCTCTCTGCTTTCATGTTCATACGAATAAAAGAAAGCTGGCCCATTTTGGATTATATAGTGGAAATTCCTCTTCTATCGTGATTGGTTGCTCTCTCTTATTCACTCCCCCATCCCTCGTTGGGAACAATACAGATATGCCAATGGCGTCTATCAGAGAGTGGTTTCCTGGATTGGTTGGTTTGAGGAGTTCAGGCGTTAAGAGAAATGACAGTAGATTGATCCTCTATCCAGGACCATTCCAAGTATCCTTTACTTCTTCATCTCAAACCTCAAACCGGCTTGTCTCGCTTATCTATAATGGGCTTGTGGCTCGTATAGAAAGAAAAGTTTGGGCTTGAATCGAAATAAATGGAATCCTCCGGGGCTAGGCTAGAGTTTTAGACTAAAACTTCTGTCTTTGTTTTGTCACGAGCTGGATTTGAACCAAGACTTCAGGTTAAAGGGCATGAGCGACAACTGAAACCTGCGAACTACCTTTTATTCGATTCGTTGGGGATTCTCCAATTGATTCTACAGATTCGGATTTGGATGCCCCTGCGCATAAACATATGGATAGGGATGCCGATTCAGATGCGGCTAGAAAGGCTCGTTTGAGTGATTCATAAACCCTCGTCGGGATAAACAAGCAAGGGTTTCATCTTCGGCTTATGGGAATGCTATTTCGATAAATGCTGCTTCATAAATATGTTGCCAGATAAACTGGATATTTTCCTATGGCTTGGACCCTTTCCGGGACCTCTGAGGAAAGATTCTCGCTACTCAAGAAATTTAGTAAGTGAAGTTCTCCTATCAGCTTAAGAAGGGCTTTCTCAGGTCGACCTTTCTTTAGGTTAAGTGGCGTGTAGCTAATCTCGCTAATATCTCAATCGGGGGACAACTCTGTCTCCGCTTCTGCTCGTGCACTCGTTAAAGTTATGGCCTAGCCTAGTTGGTGAATGAGCCTACAAGTGGTAACCGCTCTGTATCTGTCATCTCTTTTGAAGAAACTGCTGAGCTAGATGCGGCGCTTTCAAAATCCCGTGACTCTCAGTCATCTATCTTCTTTTCACCTGACAATTATGGATTGGGGGAAGCAGAGAATCGACAAAAAGAAAAGCAAGTCATGCTTACTTTACTATAAGAAGGAAGCGGGCGGAGACCCGTGCGTGCAGCAGGTGTAGAGTCAGGCGAACTAGTCCTGCGAATATGCGCAGATGTTATGAATGGAGACGGCCACAATTGCTTTAGCGGGGACTGAAATCGTGACTATGTGTTCATGGTTTCGAAACGAAAACAACCATCTACACGAGACGCTATTTGTCTACTTATAGCATTAGTCACTTTTTTGAAGTGTTATTTAACTCGTTCGATGTGAAGCCCTGGAACATCTGTATGAAGCATCTCCTCTCGGGATTCACCGGACTTCGTAGCTTGAAACAACCAGTCCTTTTCCTTTTTCCTATGCTGAGGCAGCACCAACAAATCAATCCATCGAAGTTCCTATTGACATACATAAATGAAAATAGGGATGCCGTTGCTGATTCGGATCATCTCAATCAATTGATTGGGAAAATATTACTTTTTGAATGCTAAAATTTTCTTATCCTCTTTCCTCGGTATTTACCGCTGTGCCCCTGTGCTATCAAGAAGAAGGAATACCAGGCAAAGTCCCATCTACTCATAGCGGGTTATTTCACTCCTAAATTCAGGCAGTGAACTTGGTTGGTTTGCGCAAGAATAGGTTGAGAGCTTTAGACACGGGAACAGAACTGAAAGCAAGTAGACAGATAGGTTGTTTTCGACGAATCCCCTGCTTGAGAATCAGCTGTTCGCCTTCCTGGTTCTAGTGATGATGGTTACCCTCCCAGTTTAAGTTCCGAAGCGGTATCCCTTTCGCTTTATCTTTAGGAAGGTTATTGAGTCCAGGGTAGGCCGGCCGTCCTTCATTCAAGGGTATATACAGAGGGTTGATTCGGGACAATGACTCAAATCTCGTTCCATTTTCATGCGAGGATAGCTTGCTTTGTCTTTCATCCGGATAAGCTTTGTTTGTATTTCAGCTTGATCACAATCACTAAAGGCGCGGGGGGAAGCACATGCTTATCGGATAGGAGGACAGAAAGGGTTGGCGAGAGACTCGCCAATCTGCAGCAGTCTTATTATTAGCCCCGCCTCGGAAGGATAATTTAGAAGATCATAGGTAAATCAGTCGGAGGTGAAGGGATTGATTTGATCGGAATTCTGTAACTATCGAGTTAGAGATCGGGTTGCAGGGCACGACATATATACCCGCAACTGTGGGTAAGGACGAAGGAAATATCACTTATGTATGGTCTTCCGGAGGAGAAGTCCTTGGTTGCTTTGGCTGTTCTTGTAGGTGCTTTGGTTCTTGCTGCCACTTTCACAGGTGCTGCGGCAATGAGGGAAAGGAGGTTAGACTTTTATAGATAAGCAGTTTGACAGTACCCTGCTGGATAAGGGGGGGGGAACCCCGGACTTATGATTTGTTCTTATCAGATTCAATGGGGGGATCGATAGATCCACTTTTGATAACATTGGAATTGCTCCTATTATGGAGATAGGAACTCCTCCTTTTGAGTTTAGTTTCCTCTCCTTGGTAAAATGGGCTTACATGCTTTTTTCCTTCCTCTTCCTAGCCGTATCGATAGAGTTCAACTCCCAGTATCAGGTCAAATGCAGAAGAGACACTTCGTACCTCGGGTCGTATGGAAAGGAGTAAGCAACTTAAGACCGGAAGAGGTTGAGACCAGATAAGCCTTTTTCGGCAAGAACAGCATTTGAAATAGGAGCAGAGTCTGTCACGTGCAGCCTACTCTCTTCGCTCCCCTACTCTTATCCTTTCTTTCTTTCATAAGGCAAGGCCTTTAGAATAGCCCTCTTCTGGAAAGAGATTCTATAGTATAGCACCGGAGTCGTTCAAAGAGCTAGCAATTCCTTCTTTCTCTTCTGTTTTGTGCGTGTCTACTATTGATTCTATGCCATCAAACCATGCTAACAGCAGAAATGCAAGTACATACAACAGCGGTAATGCCGCATCATTGATAAAGAACCTTGCCTTCCCTCCCAGCTTTGTCCCCTGCTTAAAGTTCATTGGCTCCCCTTCTATTCCCAAAAGCTGATTCAATAGGAGCGCATTCTTCCTTTATTGATTCAAAAAGCTTCTTTCTAACTAACCGCTCCGCGACAATATTTGGACACTCAGGTTAGTTTCCATAGGGCGAAGCGGGGCATGTTCGACCTCATGTCTAACCAGCGCCAGGTCGAACGAGCCCCCTAGTTCTTGTTTGAAGACCGGAACATTAGCAACATGGATTAGGATGACTCTTCGGAATAATAAGGCCCCGTAGGAATACTAGAAAATCCAATGTGACATGTATTATAGGGCAAGGGCTATCTTTACTCTTTAGCCTGAGAGGGGGAAGGCTTCCCGCGTGGGTAGATTAGCAATCCCTAGTCTTCCAAGACAAAACAAAAAAGAGTATTGGACTTTTCTTTCCTTGGGGTTTTAGATCCAATGCCAGTTAGAGTTCTAGTTCCATTCCCTATTGTTGTAAAGGAATGCTGCTAAGGCCTTGAGGTACTTTCTCCCATTCCTAATGCTTTCGAGCCGGTTGAAGGCCTAGTTCCAGTTTGCTTCCATGCGGTTGTCTCTGCTTTTCCTTCCCTGACCTCTTCTCTGCGGTTTGAGTTTTCGTTCCTCCACTTTACAGTAGAGCGACTTTCGTTCCAGCGTGAGAGCCAGGAGTATTCTAAGCAAGTGAGTTTAAAACACTTTCTCAAGCAGGGATAGCTGTTTGATTTCCTAAGGCAGTAGGGAATCTCTCCCAAGGTTCTAAGGTTCCCAGGATTCTAGAGAAAGGCTTAGCCTAAAGTCAAGCTATAGGCCGAGTCATGCATTTCTTTTTAGTCATAAGTGCTCCCATGCAGTTGTATAGGCTGAATTTGATTCTATTTACGACATAGGTTTCCTTCCTTACATAGCCAGTTGTTTTAGTGCTATCTAGTTGAAGAATTTCTTCAACTATTTTTCTGGGTTTTGAGTTCTAGTTGTATAAGTGGAAATCTCCTTTTTCGGTGATCCATACGATCAATCGAATGCAGTCGATAGGAGATAATGGGGTGCAGGCTAGTTATCAAGCAAGACCAGAAAGTACTATAGGCAAGCAGTTTATAGGATTCTTCTAGGGCAATGAAGTCAGTAAGCAAGGAAGTTTGAAAGCAGTTTTCAAGCCAGAAGGAGCTAGGAATAAACTAAATCAAAAGTAGGGGTTTCTTTGGGAGTTCTGTTACAGCCAAGCAAGAAACCTTTAAGCCATTTTTGAGTTCTCTTAGGAGAAAGCTTGGGAGTTCTCTTATACGCAGTGGGTGCCCTTTTAAAGCCTTTACATCAGTCCCCCGGAAAAGAAAAGTCAGCCAGCTCTCTATCTTGTTAAGCCAAAGAAAGAGTCGTTTTCTTTCCAATTGCTGCAGTCAGTCATAAGGCCAATTCCCTTCCCATCTGACAGATAAGAGAGAAACTGGCAGCACAACCAGCCCAGCTAGACTAGCCACAGTTACTACATCTTCTATCGAGGGAAGTTATTCACCGGCCTTCCCCAGCGAGAGCAGCCCGGCCAGATTGGAAACTGTCTGCGCTGATTCTTTAGCTTGATCATTAGTGTCGTAATTCCATGAGACCACTTTGAGTAGGATAGACTTTCGCATATCTGCTCCTTCAATTAATATCTGGTTTGACTTCTTACTCGTTAGTTAGGAGGGAAAGCAGCCTCGCTCAGCGCGAAATAGCTTATATATAGAATATAAGTTCCACCTCTTTTTGACTCCTAGACAAGAGTTCTCTTAGAATCCCCTTACAGAGTGGATGTATTTTGGGTGAGGCATGAAAGGAGTAGGTCCACGGTCCTGGTTGAATGAGACTGGGACGGACATCGATCTTCGCTTCTACAAGGCCTGGTCAACTCTTTTTGAGAATCCCTTTTCTCAAGGGGCGAAATCCAAGATAGATGAGATAAGAATGGAAATCAAGCAAAGAAAGGCTAAGAGCGCCCTAACTCACTACCTGACTGACTCTAATCGGACTACTTGCTGGGAGATCAAATTATAGTCAAGCTTTAGCTTACCTGCTGGACTGTCTATCCGGATTAGATCATCCAAGAGCTTAAACTAAGAGGCCAAGGAACGAACTTGCTGGCCTTACCTCAACTAAAAAAGCTAACGAGAATGCCGATTCCATACCTTAAGGCTGACTGACGCTTTCCTCTTTCCCCTCCCGAAAATGCTTTTTTCATCGCTCTGAGCTCGAATAGTTAATTACGTTTAACAAAATCTTCAGCTGGGTAGATGCCATTCAGGCTCATAAGAAGCTGTTGTCGGCAACTACATCGGCAAATGCAAGACACTTTGAATTGGACGTGGATACGGCATCTTTTGTGATTTCGATAGGCATCGCACCAGGATCAGAGGACTTCTTTGAGCGCTAAGCTTCGCAAGTGACGGTTCGCTTGTGCTCCGCTCCTTGGTATAGCCCTAGCTTCAGAGATTGTTTGATTAGCAAATTTGTAAACCATCTCTGCTTTTACCATTCCTTGTTGGCATATATCCTTCCCCGGCTTCTTGGAGGAGATGGAAAGTACCTAGGCCTGCCAGAAACAATTGGTAGAAAAAAGAGGGCACTGTTAAAGCATATACGAGATAGGATTTTTGGAAGGGGTGGCAAGAACAATTGCTTTATCAAGCAGGGAAAACAGCTATTAACAGCTGATATGCTATAACAGATATGCGACAACCGGCATATCTAACTCTAAATTGCATAAGAGAAGAAAGCAAGCAAAGCATAGTGAGAGCACGGATTCCCCACCATCGTCAATGTCAGCCAGTGTAGCAGTAGTTGCATTAGCACTTCTACTAGTTTCAATTCTTCCAGTATTCTAACCTCTTTGAGTAGATGTGGGTCACTTTTAGGGATTTCCTATTACCTTCGATCTATCTCCTTTTTCTTTTTATGTTATAGTTCCCGGTCTCCTTATGCTGTAACAAGTGTTGGAGCGAAGGAATTTTCCAAGTTCTTCTCTATCTGACTACCAAGCAGTTGATTATGCAAGAGGTGCTTAGCTTATACTTAAAGTAAGTACTATATTGATCTTTCTTCTTTCTAGCAGTCTCAATGAAGTAGTCCCTTATTAGGCTCTCAGTGTAAACCTAGTCTCATGCTTTGAGATGAAGCTTCCCGACGAGTCAGTTTGAAAGAAAGCCATATGAGTCAAGGGCTAAGGCTAGATCAAGTTAGTTTTCTAAAGTTTTAATATTAGAGTGACCTTAGGGTCGCCCTCTAATGCCTTTTCCCTTACATCCCAAGAGGCTTTTACCAAGGTGTGTGTAATAAGTCTTATCTAGCTAGATCCTAAGATCTCAATCCACTTCAACTTCCACTCTAACTCAAAGACCAGGAAAGGCGGGAAGGAAAGGGCTTGATCCCACACTTGGTTCAAGGCTTTAAAGACCAGGTTCTAGGCGTTTTGTTAGCTCGGTTCCTCAAGCTAGTAAGTAGCTGTCCTGCCCTTGAGCCAGTGAACCTCAGGTCGAAAGATGCCTGCCAGTGAGACAGAGTCATTCCAACCAAGGGGGTGGTACCAATGCTTTCGATTGATTTCATATATGCTCACGATCCAGTCAAGAATAGAATTCTAGTACGAGTAGCAAAACTGACTCTTATCAAAGGGAGGACTTTCCGGGGTGTATTCCCTCCGACCTCTTCGCTTTGGGCATATCTACCACTTGAGCTGCAGGACAGTAATTATTGCACTCCGATCTAAGTGAAATTTTTATCAAACCCCGGGAAAAAGGGCATGGTAGAGTACGCCATAAAAAAGGTGTGTCATTCCTACCCCCCTCCGGAGACGGTATCGGGACTTTTCTGTGTGTTCTTGTATCAAGGAGAGAGGGATCTAATCTCTTGTTTTTGGTCCCCATGCCATGCTTACCACCCTTGGGAAGGTGTCCTGCTCCCTTGATATGGGCTCCAAAGATCCTTCTCTGGCGGGCATTCCTACCCTTTAGGCTATAGAAATGTAATTATGGACAGCCCTTATAGTCAGGAATTCGAGGAAACCCAGGGAAAAAGCCATGGATTACCCACGTGGGATACATAAAAACCGGTATCATTCCGAGGCCTTTCCCTTTTGCATTTCCCATCCCTTGAATAGAGCCTATAGACATACCCATGTGTATTCCCTATCTGCCCTTAAGGCCTTCTTGGCCGCCTTGCATGCCTCCCTTGGCCGAGGAAAGCATGTAAATGGGAAACTCCTCGTATAGAAGGGAAGAAAAGGAAGGGGAATCCAGGATATGGAATCTCAAGGCTTTCCGAAGA